TCAGAGAAGGTAGGGTTCCCCTACAAACCATTCGAGCTAAAATTGATTATTGTTCCTATACAGTTCGAACTATCTACGGGGCATTAGGAATCAAAATTTGGATATTTACAGACGAGGAATAACGGTCCTTCCGTTGTCTTTCTGTTCCACTCATCCGATCCGGCAATTGAATAAAAATCACAAACTCGTTCATCTTTTTTCCGTTGAATTAAAATAAAAAAAAAATTCTAATTTTTCTAATTCTATAAGGTTGAATAACAATTCGATTGACTCCATATAATTGCTATGCTTAGTGTGTGACTCGTTGGTTTTTTATTTAGGGTTAGGATTAAAAAGGAAGGGACCGCCCCCTAGTATGAACTAATAACTAGATAACTAATAACCAGCTCATTGCTTCGTATTATCTAGATCCAAGGAACCGGTCACTATATGATTGATGTATCGATCATATTGTTGTAGCAACTGAAATCTTACATAAAAGACAAGTCAATCAGATTCTAAGTGAAGCAAAAACAAAGGGATATGGATAGGTGGAGGGGTGAGAGAAAGAAAGAAAAAGAATAGCAATGATATATGATTCCAATATGTATGGTCTATGAACTATCTCAAAAAAGGCAGTGTAATAAAGCATTAATACGTATTTGATTCGTCCATAATTAATAATGAATTAGATGAATCCAATTCATAAGAAAAAATTATAAAGAGCATCAAGTCAATAAAGACTGAGTAGATTGATTTAGGAACAATTTTTATTAGGAGCTCCGTTGCAGAGTTTGGGCCTAGCCATTAATCGAGAACGAGAAGCAATGGGAACGACGGAACCCGTGACTGCGTAAGATTCCTTGAAAACGAATCCTAATGATTCATTGGGTGGGATGGCGGAACGAGCCAAGAACCAATTCTATTCTGTTAGGTTATGGGATGCCCCTACGAATGAAAGGTGATGTTAAAAGGGCAAATATTCGCCCGCGAAAGCCTTATTGGATTGCTAAGTTTTGGGCGATTGAATAAAGGTAAAAATAAAGATTCATTAATTTAAGACAATTATTTTAAATTAAATAGAATTAAGAATTCTATTTTTTTTTTTGATTCTATTATATATTCTTAGATTTACAAAATTTAATAGAATTTATAATATATCTTTATATATTATAATTTTATAATTATAAAGAAAATAAAAATAATAGAATCGAAATCTATTTATAATTTTATATACGAGCAAGATATAACAATTCCTACGTGACAGATTCGATCTCAAAAAATTCCATGATGTATTTATTATTTTATTCATTAAATACAAATAAATATCTGTAATATTTTTTAATTGTTTCATTCGCGAGGAGCTGGATGAGAAGAAACTCTCATGTCCGGTTCTGCAGTAGAGATGGCATTGAGAAACAACCATCAACTATAACCCCAAAAGAACCAGATTTCGTAAACAACATAGAGGAAGAATGAAGGGAATATCTTATCGAGGCAATCGAATTTGTTTCGGCGGATACGCCCTTCAGGCACTTGAGCCCGCTTGGATCACATCTAGACAAATAGAAGCGGGGCGACGAGCCATGACAAGATATGCGCGTCGTGGTGGAAAAATATGGGTACGTATATTTCCAGACAAACCTGTTACAGTAAGGCCTACCGAAACACGTATGGGTTCGGGGAAAGGATCTCCCGAATATTGGGTATCCGTCGTTAAACCGGGTCGAATACTTTATGAAATGGGTGGAGTATCAGAAATTGTAGCCAGAGAAGCTATTTCTATAGCTGCGTCCAAAATGCCTATACGAACTCAATTCGTTATTGTGGAATAGGGGTATGAAAGAAACGAAAGGGAAGGGGCCTTGTGATGAAAAAAACCGCAATTTCTTTATTTCTATTTCTGGACAAACAATATTTCTTCTTTTTTTCTTCGCGCTTTGAAAGAAAAAAAAAAGAATAATAATAATAATATGATTCAACCTCAGACCTATTTAAATGTAGCGGACAACAGCGGAGCTAGAGAATTAATGTGTATTCGAATCATAGGAGCTAGTAATCGCCGATATGCTCATATTGGCGACGTTATTGTCGCTGTAATCAAAGAAGCAGTGCCCAATATGCCTCTACAAAGATCAGAAGTAATCAGAGCTGTAATTGTACGTACATGTAAAGAACTCAAACGTAACAATGGTATGATAATACAATATGATGACAATGCAGCAGTTGTCATTGATCAAGAAGGAAATCCAAAAGGAACTCGAGTTTTTGGTGCGATCGCTCGGGAATTGAGACAGTTGAATTTTACTAAAATAGTCTCATTAGCTCCTGAGGTATTATAAATACTAATAGACGAGAACATAATCATAATATAGATAAGTAGGTCATCTAAAATAATAGGCTATCTGAAATAGTAGGGTATCTAAATAAGATTCATTTACTTAGTAGAATGCATTAGTAGATTGTTTCTCACGCATATACCTTAAATAATAAAAAAAAGAATAAAAAAGCAGAGCATGTTGATTATATAAAAACTCGGGGGCACCAATAATTATAGTTCATCATGGGTAGGGACACTATTGCTGAAATAATAACTTCTATACGAAATGCTGACATGGATAAAAAAGGAACGGTTCGAATAGCATCTACGAATATCACCGAAAACATTGTTAAAATACTTCTGCGAGAAGGCTTTATCGAAAATGTGAGAAAACATCGAGTAAGCAATAAATTTTTCTTGGTTTCAACTCTGCGACATAGAAGGAATAGAAAAGGGCCATATAGAACTGTTTTAAAACGTATCAGCCGACCCGGCCTACGAATCTATTCCAACCATCAACGAATTCCTAGGATTTTAGGAGGAATGGGTGTTGTAATTCTTTCTACTTCTCGAGGTATAATGACAGACCGAGAGGCTCGACTAGAAGGAATCGGAGGAGAAATTTTGTGTTATATATGGTAATCTTTCTGGTATCCGAATTGCATCCGTAACTTCCTCTTTGTTTTGTGAAAAAAAAGAGAAAAGGCGGGTTGTCTAATATCACTCCTCCTCCATTAGTTGATAATTCAAGGGGGTTACCTGGAATGAAAGAACAAAAATGGATTCATGAAGGTTTAATTACTGAATCACTTCCCAATGGTATGTTTCGGGTTCGTTTAGATAATGAAGATCTGATTCTAGGTTATGTTTCAGGAAGGATCCGACGTAGTTTTATACGGATACTGCCAGGCGATAGAGTAAAAATTGAAGTAAGTCGTTATGATTCAACCAGGGGACGCATAATTTATAGACTCCGCAACAAAGATTCGACCGACTAAGCGGCTTTTTCAACATCCCTCTCGTGCGGATGCAATTGGAGGTTCAAAATTTCAAGAGACTTATTTTCTTCCAAGGAGTAGATTCGAAATTAAGGTAAGGAATTACAAATATGAAAATAAGGGCCTCCGTTCGTAAAATTTGTGAAAAATGTCGACTGATCCGCAGGCGGGGACGAATTATAGTAATTTGTTCCAACCCAAGGCATAAACAGAGACAGGGATAATCTTTCTTAAAAGGGACTCTCAAAAGGACCCAATACACAAATAAAGGATCTGTTTTGACATGAAATGGATATTTCCGTATATCTCTGACTCATATTTATGAGATGATAAAATATGACAAAAACCATACCAAGAATTGGCTCGCGTAGGAATGGACGTATTGGCTCACGTAAGAATGGACGTCGAATACCAAAAGGAGTTATTCATGTTCAAGCAAGTTTTAACAATACCATTGTAACGGTTACAGATATACGGGGTCGGGTAGTTTCTTGGTCCTCAGCCGGTACTTGTGGCTTCAGGGGCACAAGAAGAGGGACGCCATTTGCTGCTCAAACCGCAGCCGCAAATGCTATTCGTACAGTAGTAGATCAGGGTATGCAACGAGCAGAAGTCATGATAAAAGGTCCTGGTCTTGGAAGAGATGCAGCATTACGAGCCATTCGTAGAAGTGGTATACTATTAAGTTTTGTCAGAGACGTAACCCCTATGCCACATAATGGATGCAGGCCTCCTAAAAAAAGACGTGTATAGAAATAAAATAAGAATTGAACGGATTTCAAGAGAAATAAATGATTCAATAATCTGATCAAATAATAAATATTATTATGCTTCGAGAGAAAGTAGCAGCATCTACTCGGACACTACAGTGGAAGTGTGTTGAATCAAGAGCAGACAGTAAGCGTCTTTATTATGGACGTTTTCTTTTGTCTCCGCTTATGAAAGGTCAAGCCGATACAATAGGCATCGCGATGCGAAGGGCTTTGCTTGGAGAAATAGAAGGAACATGTATCACACGCGCAAAATCTGAAAAGATACCACATGAATATTCTACCATAGTAGGTATTGAAGAATCAGTACATGAAATTTTAATGAATTTGAAAGAAATTGTATTGAGAAGTAATCTATATGGAACTCGCGACGCATATATTTGTGTCAAGGGTCCTGGATATGTAACTGCTCAAGACATCATCTCACCGCCTTCTGTGGAAATAGTTGATACTACACAGCATATAGCTAGCCTGGCGGAACCAATTGATTTGTATATTGGATTACAAATCGAGAGGAATCGCGGATATCGTATGAAAACACCAAAAAACGCTCAAGAAGGAAGTTATCCTATCGATGCTGTATTCATGCCTGTTCGAAATGCAAATCATAGTATTCATTCTTATGGGAATGGGAATGAAAAACAAGAGATACTTTTTCTTGAAATATGGACGAATGGAAGTTTAACTCCTAAAGAAGCACTTTACGAGGCCTCCCGTAATTTGATTGATTTATTTATTCCTTTTCTACATGCAGAAGAACAAGACACAAATTTAGAGGACAATCAAAAAAGGGTTACTTTACCCTTTTTTACTTTTCATGATGGGTTGGATAAACTAAGAAAAAACAAAAAAGAAATCGAATTGAAATGTATTTTTATTGACCAATTAAAACTGCCTTCCAGGACCTATAATTGTCTCAAAAGGTCCAAAATA